TTTTCGTAAGCGTTTGCCCCCGATCCAATCGGGGGATCGAATTGATTATAAAAACATGAGTTTAATTAGTCGATTTATTAGTGAACAGGGAAAAATATTATCTAGACGAGTAAATAGATTGACCTTGAAACAACAACGATTAATTACTATTGCTATAAAACAAGCTCGTATTTTATCTTTGTTACCTTTTCTTAATAATGAGAAACAATTTGAAAGAACCGAGTCGACCACTAGAACTCCTAGTATTAGAGCCAGAAAAAGATAGGTTTACTCTTTATTCACTTGAATTCAAACCCCCATCCGAACCCAAAAGCGGATTTCTTTTTTGTTGGAAAAATCCAAGAATCCGGATTGAATTCTCGTGTCGTAAGAAAAAAAAGAAGAATCTGGGAAGAAGAAATTTTTTTATTGAACGTGTTGATTCATATTGATTTTGACTACTTTATTTTGACTACTTTCTCATATTTTCATTTTATCATATTCTATTCATTTTTATTCGACCTTCCCGGAGTTCATTCTCCGGGCAACTCCGTTTAACCGGTGGATTCCTTCCAACTTACTTCTTTTATGATCTCATTGGAAATCATATAAAGACAATTCCTATTTGATATAGCTATTTGTGCAAGTATTTTACGATTAAGAAGCAACTGTCTCTTGTACAGATCATTTATGAATCTACTATAACTATAGCATACCCCCCTTTCGCGAATTGCTGCATTTATTCGAGTGATCCACAAACGACGAAAATTTATTTTTTGCCTATCCCTATCCCGATGAGCCGAAACCAAAGCTCTTATTTTTTGTTGAGTAATAGTTCGAGTAAGTCTTGAATGAGCCCCCCGAAAGCTTGATGCAAATAAACGAATTTTTGTTCTACGTCTCCGAGCGATATATCCCCGTCTAATTCTGGTCATTGAATAAATGAAACTTTAACGAATAACTAATAGATTTCCTTTCTTTCAGTTATTCTTTTGCCCCTTTCCTAGTATATTAATAACAAAACGGATTTTTCCAATGTATAAACTAATAATTCCAATGGCTTTGGCTACTATAACCTTCCCAACCACAATTTTTTCTTTTTTTCTAGGCATTTCACCTCGAAATACGAAATTGTACTATACTAGGTATTAAAAAAAGAAAAGTAATGATAAAGAAATAGTGGATTCCATCGTTTCTATGGTTACTTCTTAAACGGTGAGGTCTTCTCTATACACCGGAGCCTTTACTTCATTTAATCAATGTTATTGCTAACTTGTATAGTTCACATTCTTCGGCTCTACCCATGAATTATCCAGTAATAGGTCTTTCACAACGAGCTCTACCTATACAGTAACGGTATTTAATTATGAAGATTGGCTGGGTAGCTGACCCTGTTAGTCCGTTCTTGCAAGAGGGGTCTATGTTAACTAAGATTTCCTCCGCTTAATGGATAACCATTTGCTACCAATGGAGAATTGCTTCTCATCTTGAATTGAGGTGAGTGGATTTACACCAACAGAAACCATAAATTTCATACACAATAAAAGGGATATCATCGATTTTTAGATAGGAAATGTAGTTCGTTTTTCCGTTCTATCCTATTTGATCATTGATATTCGAACATTGTTCTCTTTCCTTTGTTCTAGTTCATGATCTGAACGAGTCGCACATACACCCTAGTACATGTTCCTCGACGCTGAGGGCATCCCCGAAGCGCGGGGGATTTTGTGACATTTCTAATTGGCTGTCTTGTATTTCTAATAAGTTGTTTAATCGTTGGCATGTTGAATCATATACATAATGGGCTGGTTTAGATCGATCCTAACCGGATGATTATGAATTACTTTTATTCAATAGAATAATAAAGAAAAGTCATAGAATATTAAACTCGGCAGGGTGAATTTCAGAATTGACGTGAAATCTAGGCTATTGTCATTCAACCGCTACAAGATCAACAATTCCATAAGCTTGGGCCTCTGTTGCTGACATAAAAACATCTCTTTCCATGTCTTCGGATACAACCCATAAGGGTTTGCCCGTTCTTTGTACATAAACCCTTGTCAGGGTTTCACGTAGTTTCAGCAGTTCTCCCACTTCCAGGATGAATTCTCCCGTTGCTACTTCAGAAAAAGAACCAGCAGGTTGATGGATCATTACCCTGATGATATAAGATAATAAAAGGTTTCTCTATTTTTCATGATGAGGGGAAGATACAAAGAAAGATAAAAGAATAACAAGAAAAAAAGATAGAATCGAACAACCGTACGGGCATTATGCATTGCATACGGCTCTACAATAAAATTGACCCTTACCTTCCATCAAATAAAGAAAAAAATAGGATCGATCAGACCCCGATCGGTAAATGATCAACTTACCACCCTTCCTTTCGGAGGAATTCAAAAATACTATGATGGCTCCGTTGCTTTATATATTTATTATATTTTTTTGTCTGTGATTTGTCTGTCATTCAGCAATCCCAAAGTTGCTTTTTATTTGATCAAATAAACTAAGGAAAAAAGAA